TTGGAGTTTGGTCTCTGATGACACCTTTTTAGTTAGAGATAGTAATGGTGACAATTATTCTGTCTATTTTGATATTGAAAATCATATTTTTGAGATTGACAATGATAGTTCTTTTATGTTTATGAGTGAACTAGAAAGTTTTTTTTCTAGTTATTTGAATAGTGGGTCCAAGAACTACTATTATCATTACATGTATGATACTCAATCTAGTTGGAATAATCACATTAATAGTTGCATTAATAATTATCTTCATTTTGAAGTTAGTATTAATAGTTCTATTTCAGGTGATACCGATTATTACAGTAACAGTTATAATTATAGTTTCATTTATACTGAAAGTAGTGAAAGTGGGAATTCGAGTATAAAAACTAGTAATAATGGCAGCGATCTCAATATAAGAGAAGAGTCCAATGATTTCGATATAAATCAAAGATACAAACATTTATGGGTTCAATGCGAAAATTGTTATGGATTAAATTATAAAAAATTTTTTAAGTCAAAAATGAATATTTGTGAACAGTGTGGATATCATTTGAAAATGAGTAGTTCAGATAGAATCGAACTTTTGATTGATTCGGGCACTTGGGATCCTATGGATGAAGAGATGGTCTCTATGGACCCTATTAAATTTCATTCAGAGGAAGAACCTTATAAAGATCGTATTGATTTTTATCAAAGAAAAACAGGTTTAACTGAAGCTGTTCAAACAGGCATAGGTCAACTAAATGGTATTCCAATAGCAGTTGGGGTTATGGATTTTCAGTTTATGGGAGGTAGTATGGGATCCGTAGTCGGCGAGAAAATCACCCGTTTGATCGAGTATGCTACTAATCGATCTTTACCTGTCATTATTGTGTGTGCTTCTGGGGGAGCACGCATGCAAGAAGGAAGTTTGAGCTTGATGCAAATGGCTAAAATATCTTCTGCTTTATATGATTATCAATCAAATAAAAAGTTATTCTATATATCAATCCTGACATCTCCTACAACTGGTGGAGTAACAGCCAGTTTTGGTATGTTGGGAGATGTCATTATTGCTGAACCAAATGCCCACATTGCATTTGCGGGTAAAAGAATAATTGAACAAACATTGAATAAAACAGTACCCGATGGTTCACAAGCGGCTGAGTATTCATTCCATAAGGGCTTATTCGACCCAATCGTACCACGTAATCCTTTAAGGGGTGTTCTGAGTGAGTTATTTCAGCTCCACGGTTTCTTTCCTCTGAATCACAATTCAATATATTAAAGTATAGCACTCGATTCAATTCAATTATTTGTAGCGAACGAGTATTTAGTTCATCGTAAAAAAAAACTTAAGTTAAGAAGAGTGGTGTTTTCTTTGGTGACATAAGTTCCACTTGTAGTAAGAGCCGGAAGTTTCGGATAATTATTATTTTTTCCTCCAGATCGATTATTCTATTTTTTATCTTATCCCTAATTCCTGATTACTAATCAGGAATCCTTTATAAATCAATTAGGATAAACAAAAATAAAAGAGTTAAGTTTCTCTTTCCGAGGAATTGGGGGAAGGGAAGACATTAATAAAAAAAGAATTTTATTTGGCCTTCTTAACGTATTAATTTCATTTTAATAGAGACAATAATATAAATATATCTAATTATCTTATTAATAATATATCATATTTGAATCTTAATATTAATTATAAGATATAAGATTCAAATATGATATATTATAGAAAGGAGTGAAAGAACCCTCACTTTTATTTTTTATTATAGAATCGAGTTACCGTTTGCTTTGTTGGATTCGATTAGTGAAAGTCGCGAACTCATAATAAACTCTTAAATACCCTTAGTAAAAAAAAAAAAAATAGAAAGAATCAAAAAGGATGGAAGAAGAAGAATAGGAAAGTTTTTTATATTAAAGTGAATTATCATACATATTTATGTAGAACGATGAATTAGGTACACTTAATTCAGGTCTATATTCCTTGCACTTATTAACTACTTAATATTATTTATATTAGATATACTTATCATAAGATATCTTTAAAATACAAATATTAAATTGGGGCACCCATTCTATGACAGATCTACCCTCTATTTTTGTGCCTTTAGTGGGCCTAGTATTTCCGGCAATTGCAATGGCTTCTTTATTTCTTCATGTCCAAGAAAATAAGATTGTCTAGATTCGATGAGAGCAAATCTCATCAATTTATTTCAACACTGGATCATAATACACATATTTATTTAGTCTAATATGGTATGATATGTGGCTCTTTCCGAACACAAATGAGAGACTCATATGCATACGGATACACGATATCTACATAAATGCAGATTATATATGGGTATAGCTGGTTAAAAATGGATCGGCGAATAGTTTGAAATATAAAGTCAATTTATCTAACTAATTACTCCTAATAGTTCCCGTCAAAATAGTGCTAGTTGATGAGAGTTACTTGGGGGTCAAGAAAAGTAAAGTCAAATTCATTTGGGTTATTCTCTCAATTCCAATCGAATACAACCTTAGTATAGTAAGTATAGTATGAACTGGCGATCAGAGCATATCTGGATAGAACTTATAACAGGGTCTCGAAAAACAAGTAATTTTTTTTTGGCCTGTAGCCTTTTTTTAGGTTCATTAGGGTTCTTAGTGGTTGGAACTTCCAGTTATCTCGGTAGGAATCTTATATCCGTATTTCCATCTCAGCAAATATTTTTTTTTCCGCAAGGGATCATAATGTCTTTTTATGGGATCGCAGGTCTATTTATTAGCTCCTATTTGTGGTGTACAATTGCGTGGAATGTAGGTAGTGGTTATGACCGATTTGATAGAAAAGAAGGAATTGTTTGTATTTTTCGTTGGGGATTTCCTGGAATAAATCGTCGCATTTTGCTTCGTTTCCTTATGAGAGATATCCAATCCATCAGAATGGAGGTTAAAGAGGGTCTTTATCCTCGTCGTGTCCTTTATATGGAAATAAGAGGCCAAGGGGCGGTTCCCTTGACTGGCACTGATGAGAATCTTACTCCACGAGAAATTGAACAAAAAGTTGCCGAATTAGCCTATTTCTTGCGTGTACCAATCGAAGTATTTTGAAATGAAGAATTTAATGTTTTCTCAGTATGAGGGAGGGGACTTGCTAATTCCCTTTTTAATACAATTGAAGTTTCTTCAAAAAACTTATTTGATTAAAACATATTAGATTTTATTTCTCCCTTCTGTTAGCGGGTAAACCCACATGGAATAAAACATAAAGTGGGAGATTTTATATGGAACAACTAAATTCTAATAAAAATCCATTTTTTCTATACCAAAACCCCTTTTTTATACGCAGGAAGCCCCTAATTTAGAATTTATACTAAATAAAATTTTATATAATTTATACTAATAAAAATAAAAAGTCTAATTAAGTATGCATTCATCAAACATATTCGAACATTTATTTCGTAATACATAATTCATCTTTTTAGACCCAATATTTCGAATTTATAGGTTACATTATTCCTGGACTGTGGTTAGGTGGTGAAACATTTCGAAATAATTAATTGATCCGAGAAGGCATTTTTTGTTTCGAAATCCAAATCATATTCGTTACTTCTAGTGGATTTTCGAGTATTCATCGACAGGACCAAATAACAAATGGAGATGAAATTAGTTGGAATTTACCCAATGGAGATATCTCAATATTTTCTAAATACAAGGACTAAATTTTGACACAAAAATGGGAATAAATTCATTGGTTCGATACGATACCTTAGTTATAGAATTTGTGTTCAGATAAATATCTGATAAAATCCACGAATGCAGCGGATTCATTAACAATTTACAGATAAAAAATGAAAAAAAAAATCATTGACTTCCCTCCCATATCTTGTATCCATAGTATTTTTGCCTTGGTGGGTCTCTCTTTCATTTAATAAAAGTCTGGAACCTTGGGTTATAAATTGGTGGAATACCCGGCAATCCGAAACTTTTTTGAATGATATTCAAGAGAAAAGGATTCTAGAAAAATTTATAGAATTAGAAGAACTATTCCTCTTGGACGAAATGATAAAGGAATACCCTGAAACACAGATACAAAAGCTTCGTATAGGAATACACAAGGAAACGGTACAATTAGTCAAAACACACGATGAGTATAATCTCCATATCATTTTTAATTTATCGACAAATATAATCTGTTTCGCTATTCTAAGTGGTTATTGTATTCTGGGTAATGAAGAACTTGTTATTCTTAATTCTTGGGTTCAGGAATTCCTGTATAACTTGAGTGACACAATAAAAGCTTTTTCAATTCTTTTAGTTACTGATTTATGGATCGGATTTCATTCAACCCATGGTTGGGAACTTATGATTGGTTCAGTCTACAACGATTTTGGATTGGCTCATAACGATAAAATTATATCCGGTCTTGTTTCCACTTTTCCAGTTATTCTGGATACAATTGTGAAATATTGGATCTTCCATTATTTAAATCGTGTATCTCCTTCGCTTGTAGTCATTTATCATTCAATCAACGAATAAAGAACTCATTTGGTCTCTTGATATCAATCAAATAAGAATGTTTCTTCGTGTTTAAAGAATAAAGAAAGTATTTTCAATCTTACTTATTCTTTATTTATACTTATACCTGTTCAAGGTATTCGTCCCATATTCTAGTACAATTATTCCAGTACAATGGCAGACTCGTGGATAGGGAACTACACTAATTAGTTACCTTTCTAATTTATTGTAGAAATTCTGGGATCAATGATTGAACCATGCAAAATAGAAATATTTTTTCTTGGGTAAAGGAACAGATGACTCGATCCATTTCTGTATCAATCATGATATATGTAATAACTCGGGTATCTATTTCAAATGCATATCCCATTTTTGCGCAGCAGGGTTATGAAAATCCGCGTGAAGCAACTGGACGAATTGTATGTGCAAATTGCCATTTAGCTAATAAGCCCGTGGATATTGAAGTTCCGCAAACTGTACTTCCTGATACTGTATTTGAAGCAGTTGTTCGAATCCCCTATGATATGCAA